TAAAGCCCTTCGCATGGCGATACCTATGGTATCGGCTTGACCTTTTATAAGCGGGGACAGAATGAAACGACCATAATAAAGACGCTTACTATCTATTCTTGATTCAACACACTTCCACTGTAATGTTCGAGTGGACCCTCCTACTTCCTCTCGAACCATACTAAATATTATTATTTAATCAGATTATTGAATTATTTATTTCTCTTGAAATCCATTTAATTCTTATTCCTACACACGTCTTTTTTTAGGAGGTCGACATCCATTATGTGGCATAGGTGTTACATCGCGCACGAAACTTAATAGTAGACCACTTCTACGGATGGCTCGTAATGCTGCATCTCTTCCAAGACCGGGTCCTTTTATCATAACTTCTGCTCGTTGCATGCCCTGATCAACTACTGTACGAATAGCATTTATAGCTGCTGCTTGAGCTGCATAAGGTGTCCCTCTTTTTGTGCCTTTGAATCCAGAAGTACCCGCGGAGGCCCAAGAAACTACCCGCCCTCGTACATCTGTAACAGTTACAATGGTATTGTTGAAACTTGCTTGAACATGAATAACACCTTTTGGTATTCTACGTCCATTCTTACGCGAACCAATACGCCCATTCTTACGCGAACTAATTCTTGGGATAGGTTTTGTCATATTTTATCATCTCATAAATATGAGTCAGAAATATACGGAAAGATACGGAGATATCCATCTCATGTTAAAACAGATTCTTTTACACTTACTACACTTACACGGGTCCTTCTTTTTATTTTAGAAAGTTCTTTATTTAGTTTAGAAAGATTACCCTTGTCTCTGTTTATGTCTCGGATTGGAACAAATCACTATAATCCGTCCACGCCTACGGATAAGTCGACATTTTTCACAAATTTTACGAACAGAAGCTCTTATTTTCATATTTCTTATTCCTTACCTTAATTCTGAATTTATTCCTTGGAAAAATAAGTTTATTTCTTTTTGTTAATTTCAAATTGTATCCTCACGAAAGTAATGTTTAAAAAAATCAACTAAAAGTTCGAAGCCTTGTTGCGAATTCTATAAATTATACGTCTCCCGTAAGTTAGAGAGAAAATTAAGATAACAGGAGGAAGGGGTGTAAGATCACCATATATAACACAAAATTTCTCCCCCAATTTTTTCTAGTCGAGCTTCTCGATCTGTCATTATACCTCGAGAAGTAGAAAGAATTACAATCCCCATTCCACCTAAAATTTTAGGAATTCGTTGATAGTTGGAATAGATTCGTAGACCTGGTCGGCTGATACGTTTTAAAATAGTTCGATATATTCCCTTTCGAGTCCTTCTATGTCGTAGGGTTAAAACCAAGAAACATTTGTTACTTTCCTGATGTTTACGAACGTTTTCGATAAAACCCTCTCGTAGAAGTATTTTCACAATGTTTTCGGTAATATTAGTAGATGCTATTCGAACCGTTCTTTTTTTATCCATGTCAGCATTTCTTATAGAAGTTATTATATCGGCAATAGTATCCTTACCCATGGTGAACTATAATTATTGGTACCCCCTAATTTTGATATAATCAACATGTTTTTATTTTTTTTTTTGAATAATAAAAAATTCAATATATATTTTATATTAATTAAAAATATATGCGTGATACACAATCTACTAATTGACTTGACCCCTCTCGGATACTCCGCTATATCATAGTTAAATATACTATTAGTATTTATAATACCTCAGGAGCTAATGAAACTATTTTAGTAAAGTTCAACTGTCTCAATTCCCGAGCGATTGCACCAAAAACTCGAGTTCCTTTTGGATTTCCTTCTTGATCAATAACAACCGCGGCATTGTCATCATATCGTATTATTATGCCGTTGTCACGTTTGAGTTCTTTACATGTACGCACAATTACAGCCCTAATAACTTCTGATCTTTCTAAAGGCATATTTGGTACTGCTTCTTTGATTACGGCAACAACAACGTCACCAATATGAGCATATCGTTGGTTACCAGCTCCTAAGATTCGAATACACATCAATTTTCGAGCTCCACTATTATCCGCTACATTCAAAAGAGTCTGAGGTTGAATCATATCATTTTTATTTTAATCTGTTATTTCGTTGCAAAAGAAAAATAAATAAAAAGAAATATTGTCTGTCTAAAAAAAAATAAACCCATATTTTTTCATCATCGCCTTTCTTTTTTTTTTTTTTTTATGCATCCCTATCCCTCAATAACGAATTGAGTTCGTATAGGCATCTTACGCGCAGCTATTTTAATAGCTGCTCTGGCTACAGTTTCTGATACTCCGCCCATTTCATAAAGTATTCGACCCGGTTTAACAACGGATACCCAATATTCGGGGGCCCCCTTCCCCGAACCCATACGTGTTTCTGCGGGTCTTACTGTAACAGGTTTGTCGGGAAATATACGTACCCATATTTTTCCGCCACGACGCGCATATCGTGTCATTGCTCTTCGTCCTGCTTCTATCTGTCTAGCCGTGATCCAAGCGGGTTCAAGTGCTTGAAGAGCGTATCCGCCGAAACAAATATGATTGCCTCGAAAAGATATTCCCTTCATTCTTCCTCTATGTTGTTTACGAAATTTTGTTCTTTTGGGGTTATAGTTGATGGTTCTTTATTAATTAAATTCCATCTCTACTGCAGAACCGGACATGAGAGTTTCTTCTCATCCGGCTCCTCGCGAATGAAATGATTCATTAATATTACTACAGGTTTCGCGGGCGAATATTAACTCTTTCGTGCTTTATTCGTCGGGTCAGACCTTTTACTTTTAGAATAAATAAATTTGTTCTTGGTTCGTTCCGCCATCCCCCCCAATGAATCATTAGGATTCATTTGTTTTCAATGGAATCTTATGCAATCATGGGTTCTGTCGTTCCTATAGCCTCTTCGTTAATGGTTAGGCCCAAACTTCGCAATGGAGCCCCAACAAAATTTGTTCCTGAGTCAATTTTCTTAGTTTCTATTAACCCAAGGCTCTTTATCAATAATTAAAAATTATTGATATTATATCAGTATTGATGCTTTATCACACTGCCTTTGTGAGATAATTTATAGACCATACATATTGGAATAATATATCATTGATACTTTTATTCTCTCTTTCTATCATCCTTCCATTTATCCACATCCCTTTATTTTTGCTTCGCAACCTTTAAAAAATTTCAGTTGCTCCAACTATATGATTGATTCAGTCATATAGTGACTGTTTATTGGAATCTCGACAATACGAAGCTATAAGTTGGTTATAAGTTTATATAGTTAGTAAGCTCATAGTAAGGGTTGGTCAAAATTTTTTAATCCAACTACACTCTAAACTCTAAAAAACTAACGAGTCACACACTAAGCATAGCATTTATACTAAATGGTCAATCTAATTTTTATTCAATCTTATAGAATTTGAATTGCTTGGTTTTGTTTGATTTAATGGAATAAAGAATGAAATTTGTCATGTCTTTTTCGTTTGTTCTATCGCTGGACAGAACGGCAAGACAAATAAAGATACATTATTTCTCGTCTACAAATATCCAAATTTTTATGCCTAATACTCCATAGATAGTTCGAGTTGTATAGGAACAATAATCAATTTTAGCACTAATTGTTTGTAGAGGAACCCTGCCTTCTCTGATCCATTCGACGCGTGCAATTTCTTTTCCGTCAATACGCCCGGCAATTTGTACTTGAATTCCCTTTGTATCCGTTTGTTCAGTTAATTCAATAGCTTTTTTCATTGCCTTTCGAAATGAAACTCTATTTTTTAATTGTAAAGCTATATATTCTGCAAGAATATTAGGTTGTCCATAAGGGTTTTCAACTCTTGTTATAGCAATGTTAAGTTTACGGTTTACAGAATGAAAATCCTTTTGTACATTCATCTGTAATTCTTCAATTCCTCGTGTTCGGCCCTCTATTAATAAATTAGGGAATCCAATATGGATTATGACTTGGATCAAATCGATTCTTTTTTTTATTTGTATACGTGCAATTCCTTCGAAACCTGAGGACGTTCTCTTATTTTTTTGTACATAATCCTTGATACAATTCCGTATTTTTTCATCTTCCTGTACACCTGCGGAATAATTTTGTGGTTGTGCGAACCAAAAGGAATGATGACTTTGGGTTGTACCAAGTCTGAAACCAAGTGGATTTATTTTTTGTCCCATATTTTTATATTATCTCTAAATAATTTAGATTTATCCCTCACTACAATTGTTATATGACAAGTAGGTCTTTTTATCGGATAACTACGTCCTCGAGCCCGGGGTCTTAACTTTTTCACAATAGTACCTGCGTTGACTTCAGCTTCACTAATAAATAAAAAAGCTTTGTTTAAGCCCATGTTATTACTTGCATTTGCTGCTGCGGAATAAACTAATTTCAAAATGGGATAAGATGCTCGATAAGGCATAAGTTCTAGTATCATAAGTGCTTCTTCATAGGAACGTCCGCGAATCTGATCAATTACTCTTCGTGCTTTGAAAACAGACATACATATATGTTTATGTTGAGCTAAAGCTTTAATTTCTGTACTCCAACGCGAGTTCTTTCTATTTATCATAAGGTTATCCCCCACTAAATGAATAAAAACTGCCTATTTTACTAAAAAAAAAAAGAAATTAACGACGAGATTTATTATCGGTTTTTGCATGTCTTGCGAAAGTGAGAGTAGGCACGAATTCTCCCAATTTATGACCCACCATACGATCTGTTATATAAATGGGTAAATGTTCCTTTCCATTATGAATAGCAATTGTATGGCCAATCATTGTGGGTATAATGGTAGATGCCCTAGACCAAGTTACTATTATTTCTTTCTCTTCCCTTATATTTAGTTTTTCAATTTTTTCCGATAAATCATTAGCTACAAAAGGATTTTTTTTTATTGAACGTGTCACAGCGGATTACTCCTTATATTACTATTACATTTTAAAAATTGGCATTCTATGCCCAATATATTGATCTAAGTATGAAGGTAAGAATAAATACAATATGGAAAAAGAAAATCCTTTAGCTAGATAAGGGGCGGATGTAGCCAAGTGGATCAAGGCAGTGGATTGTGAATCCACCACGCGCGGGTTCAATTCCCGTCGTTCGCCCATCACATGATTTCAAATTCTAAAAATTCGATTTTCTATATTCCTATTTATTTACGGCGACGAAGAATAAAACTATCACTATATTTTTTCCTTTTCCTACTTCTTCTTCCAAGCGCAGGATAACCCCAAGGAGTTGTGGGTTTTTTTCTACCAATTGGGGCTCTCCCTTCACCGCCCCCATGGGGATGGTCTACAGGGTTCATAACTACTCCTCTTACTACAGGACGCTTACCTAGCCAACGCTTAGATCCGGCTCTACCCAAACTTTTTTGGTTCACCCCAACATTACCCACTTGTCCGACTGTTGCTAAGCAGTTTTTGGATATCAAACGGACCTCCCCAGATGGTAATCTTAATGTGGCCGATTTACCCTCTTTTGCAATAAGTTTTGCTACAGCACCTGCCGCTCTAGCTAATTGTCCACCCTTTCCAAGTGTGATTTCTATGTTATGTATGGCCGTGCCTAAGGGCATATCGGTTGAAGTAGATTCTTCTTTTTATCAATAAAAACCCCTTCCCAAACTGTACAAGCTTCTTCCAAAGCATACGGCTTTCTAGATGTATATGATGATATCTAGACAGATGGATCTTATATGAATCATATGATGAAGTACCACATGAGTGGATATATTAGGAATCCAAATCTGCCGAATCACTCATGTTATGATCTTCTACATCCTAGGTCTCCCCGTTCCGTCATCTGGCTTATGTTCTTCATGTAGCATTCAGACCGAATGACTCTATGAAATTACGTCGATACTTCCACATATTATGGGTAACGTAGGAGACATCTCTATTTTTCCCCGGGGATCTTTATAATTACCACTGTTTAGCTTTTAATTCGCCTCTGACCATCAAATTAAATGTGAATAACCCGTCCTCCTCTCTTTGAAACAAGGGGTGCTTCCGGTTCTGTGCGTGCTTCAAACAATTTTGTCTTCTCCATATTACCATATCTCTAGAGTCAATAATTTTCTATGAGGAACTACTGAACTCAATCACTTGCTGCCGTTACTCAACAGTTTTCTGCTGAGGTTTCTCCCGTAGAGGTACTTAAATTGGATCAGTGATCGATTTCTAGGTTTCGTCGTAAACCTAATTGGTTACTTCCAATTACGTAAATCAATAGTTCAAACCGCACTCAAAGGTAGGGCATTTCCCATTGATATAGGAACTTCTGTACCAGAAACAATGGTATCTCCAATTATAGCCCCTCTGGGATGTAAAATATATCTCTTCTCACCATCCCCATAGTGTATGAGACAAATGTGTGCATTTCGATTAGGGTCGTATTCTATGGTTACGATTCTACCAGATATGTCTTTTTCATTCCGTCGAAAATCTATTTTTCGGTATAGACGCTTATGACCTCCCCCTCTATGCCCTGCGGTAATGATTCCTCTGGCATTACGACCTTTACTACAACGACGCTGTCCATGGATCAAATTATTTCGTGGATTGGATTTTACTTGACTGTCTATGGCTCCATTGCGTGTGCTCGGGGTAGAAGTTTTGTATAAATGTATTGCCGTGTTATTAAGTATTTTGCTTTAAGTTCTTTTCTCTATAAGAGGTGGAATAGAATAACCCGGTTGAAGCGTAATGATCATACGTTTGTAATGCATTGTATGTCCCATAATAGGTCCCATTCTTCTACCCTTTCCGGGGACTCGATGACTATTTATAGCTATTACCTTGACGCCAAAGAAGAGTTCGACCCAATGTTTTATTTCTGTCCTAGTTGATCCTGATTCGACATTAGAAGTATATTGATTGTTCCCCAATAACCGAATACTTTTTTCTGTAAATACTGCATATTTGATTCCATCCATAAATCCATTTTCTTCCCTATGAGTTCCAGTATCGATAAGAATTCTAGTTCTTACTGTTCATATGTTATGGTATGAATATACCATACCAATTCGGTATGTATGGATGATGAGATTCCATTGATACAGAGCCAATTCTAATAGACTTATTGAACGTTCCCATTGGCGTGCATCCAGCAGGAATTGAACCTACGAATTTGCCAATTATGAGTTGGGCGCTTTAACCATTCAGCCATGGATGCTTAACAGGGATCATCGTACATCGTGAATAACCAAATTCCAATTGAAATGAAATCTTTAGGAGGAATCAATGAGAGGACATCAATTTAAATCCTGGATCTTCGAATTGAGAGAGATATTGAGAGAGATCAAGAATTCTCAATATCTCTTAGATTCATGGACCAAATTCAATTCAGTGGGATCTTTCACTCACATTCTTTTCCACCAAGAACGTTTTATGAAACTCTTTGACCCCCGAATTTGGAATATCTTACTTTCACGTGATTCACAGGGTTCAAGAAGCAATCGATATTTCACGATCAAAGGTATAGTACTGCTTGTAGTAGCGGTCCTTATATCTCGTATTAACAATCGAAAGATTGTCGAAAGAAAAAATCTCTATTTGATGGGGCTTTTTCCTATACCTATGAATTCCATTGGACCCAGAAATGAGACATTGGAAGAATCTTTTTGGTCTTGCAATATCAATAGGTTGATTGTTTCGCCCCTGTATCTTCCAAAAGGGAAAAATAGTTCTGAGAGTTGTTTCGTGGATCCGCAAGAGAGTACTTGGGTTCTCCCAATAAATAAAAAGTGTATCATGCCTGAATCTAACCGGGGTTCGCGGTGGTGGAGGAACCGGATCGGAAAAAAGAGGGATTCTAGTTGTAAGGTATCTAATAAAACCGTAGCTGGAATTGAGATCTCATTCAAAGAGAGAGATAGCAAATATCTGGAGTTTCTTTTTTTATCCTATACGGATGATCTGATCCGCAAGGACCATGATTGGGAATTGTTTGATCGTCTTTCTCCGAGGAAGAAGCGAAACATACTCAACTTGAATTCGGGACAGCTATTCGAAGTCTTAGGGAAAGACTTGATTTGTTATCTCATGTCCGCTTTTCGTGAAAAAAGACCAATTGAAGGGGGGGGGTTCTTCAAACAACAAGGAGCTGAGGCAACTATTCAATCAAATTATATTGAGCATGTTTCCCATCTCTTCTCGAGAAACAAGTGGGGTATTTCTTTGCAAAATTGTGCTCAATTTCATATGTGGCAATTCCACCAAGATCTCTTCGTTAGTTGGGGAAAGAATCAGCACGAATCGGATTTTTTGAGGAACGTATCGAGAGAGAATTTGATTTGGTTAGACAATGTGTGGTTGGTAAACAAGGATCGGTTTTTTAGCAAGGTACGGAATGCATTGTCAAATATTCAAAAAGAAAGATCGATTCTTTGGGATCCTTCCTTTCTTCAAACGGAAGGAACAGAGATAGAATCAGATCGATTCCCGAAATGCCTTTTTGGATCTTCCTCAATGTCCCGGCTATTCGCGGAACGTGAGAAGCAGATGAATAATCATCTGCTTCCGGAAGAAATCGAAGAATTTCTTGGGAATCCTACAAGATCAATTCGTTCTTTTTTCTCTGACAGATGGTCAGAACTTCATCTGGGTTCGAATCCTACTGATACTGAGAGGTCCACTAGAGATCAGAAATTTTTGAATAAAAAAAAGGATGTTTCTTTTGTTCTTTCCAGGCGATCGGAAAATAAAGAAATGGTTGATATATTCAAGATAATTACGTATTTACAAAATACCGTCTCAATTCATCCTATTTCATCAGATCCGGGATCTGATATGGTTCCGAAGGATGCACCGGATATGGACAGTTCCAATAAGATTTCATTCTTGAACAAAAATCCATTTTTTTATTTATTTCATCTATTCCATGGCCAGAACAAGGGGGGATACACGTTACACCACGATTTTGAATCAGAAGAGAAATTTCAAGAAATGGCAGATCTATTCACTCTATCAATAACCGGGCCGGATCTGGTGTATCATAGGGGATTTGCCTTTTCTATTGATTCCTACGGGTTAGATCAAAAAAAATTCTTGAATAAGGTATTCAACTCCAGAGATGAATCAAAAAAGATTTCTTTTTTGATTCTACCTCCTCTTTTTTATGAAGAGAATGAATCTTTTTATCGAAGGATCAGAAAAAACTCGGTCCGTATCTACTGCGGGAATGATAATGATTTGGAAGATCCAAAAATAAAAACGGCGGTATTTGCTAGCAACAACACAATGGAGGCAGTCAATCAATATAGATTGATCCAAAATCTGATGCAAATCCAATATAACACCTATGGGTACATAAGAAGTGTATCGAATCGATTCTTTTTAATGAATAGATCCGATCGCAACTTCGAATATGAAATTCAAAGGGATCAAATAGGAAATGAGACTCTGAATCATATAACTATAATGAAATATATGATCAACCAATATTTATCGAATTTTAATCAGAAGAAATGGTTTGATCCTCTTATTTCTCGAACCGAGAGATCCATGAATCGGGATCCTGATGCATATAGATACAAATGGTCCAATGGGAGCAAGAATTTCCAGGAACATTTGGAACATTTCATTTCTGACCAGAAGAACCGTTTTCAAGTAGTGTTCGATCGATTACGTATTAATCAATATTCGATTGATTGGTCCGAGGCTATCGACAAACAAGATTTGTCTAAGTCACTTCGTTTCTTTTTGTCCAAGTCACTTCCCTTTTTGTCCAAGTCACTTCCCCTTTTCTTTGTGAGTATTGGGAATATTCCCATTCATAGGTCCGAGATCCACATCTATGAATTGAAAGGTCCGAATGCTCAACTCTGCAATCAGTTGTTAGAATCAATAGGTGTTCAAATCGTTCATTTGAATAAATTGAAACCCTTCTTATTAGATGATCATGATACTTCCCAAAGACCGAAATTCTTGATCAATGGAGGAACGATATTACCATTTTTGTTCAAAAAGATACCAAAGTGGATGATTGACTCATTCCATACTAGA